TATTACAAAATTTCGCTTTAGCCAAAGATCTAATTAAAGGAATAATTGGAACTATTGTATCAAGTTTTTTCATAACAATTTCGATTAGAAATGATTTTTCTAGCATTTGACTCCGTACCACTGAAAAATGGAGCCGCACATTTGAAAGATAGCCCCCCCAAAAAAAGTGAAATGAATGCTCGGATAATAATTGGTTTATATGGATCGTTCCTGGTTGAGACCAAACATCAAAATGACATTGCCAGAAATAGATGAGATAGTATTTCCATTTATTCATCAAAAAAGGCGCATTCTTTGAAGCCAGAATGGATTTTCCTTGATATCTAACATAATGAATCAAAGGATCCTTGAAGAAGGATAAGGTAGACGAAAAATTCTTAGAAAAGACTTCCACAAGATGTTCGATTTTTGCATAGAAATAGATTCGCTCAAAAAGAACGCTAAAAGAGTTTAATCGTAAATGAGAGGATTTCTTACGTATAAAAAGGAAGATGGATTCGTGTTCACATACATAAAAATTATATAGGAACAAGAAAAATCTTGGATTACTTTTTGAAAAAGTAGAAATCCGTTTTTTTTGAGTAATAAGACTATTCCAATTACAATACTGATAAAGAAACAATCTTAATAAATGAAAGAAGGGGGGATCTTTCACCCAGTATCGAAGGGTTTGAACTAAGATTTCCAGATGGATAGGATAGGGTATTCGTACATCTGAAACAAAATTTAAATATGTAAATTTATCCTCGAAAAAGGAAAAAATGGAATGAATTGATCGCAAATTTTGAAAAGATTTTACGATTTCCGACTTTTCGAAAGAAGAACTTAATTGTCGGGAAAATGGAATTTCCACGACGACGGCAAAACCCTCTGATATTATTTGAGAATACAAATTCTTGTTATACCCCCAAAATGGATTTTTGTTCGCATCATTAGCAAAAAGGATCAAATGATTCTGTTGATACATTCGAGTAATTAAACGTTTTACAATTAGTAAACTAGATTTCTTATCATAATCCACATTTTCCACCAAAATGGATCGATTTATATTTAAATCATGACCATAGTCGAATCCATAAATATACTCCCGAAAAATAAGTGGGTATAGGAAGCTCTGTTGGCGAGATCCATCTAGTTCTAAATATATTTGATATTGTTTCATTTTTTAAATTCGATTTTGTCAAAGGATCAAAGATTGATTGGATTATCAAATGATACATAGTGCGATACAGTCAAAACAGGGTATTTATTCCTATTATATATTCGAATTAGAACGAATATGAATGGATACCTAGAAAAGAAAAAAACCATCAACGGACTCTCTCCACTCGCTTTTTCCATCTAATTGTTCTAGGATAACAAGCTAGTTAGAAATCCTTTATTTTATCAGCCCAATCGCTCTTTTGATTTTGGAAAAAAAATATTTATCAATATACTCTTTCTTCTACACATTTCTCGCCACCCCATAATGGAGAATAGCTAATAGTTAGGACTCATAACAAAAATAAATAATCCATTCATGGGAAAAGCTTTTCCCGCATCAAGCACTAATCCATTTTTAACGTACAATTAGATGGGGTAATCATTCGAATGAAAAAATGAAAGCTCGTTGCTTTTTGTTTCCCTATAATTGGAGTTGCCAAGCAAGCTCTATCCCTTTATTAATTAAACCCAACTGAATCTTTTTTTGTTCCGAGCCAAGAATTCAAACAAAAATTATGGTCGGATCCAATAAGAATGAAATATTTTTCGAATTCGCCATTGATACGACATGCTGCTTTTTCCATTCATTCCTCTCTGGATCAGTCGTGGTCTTACAAACCCTACCGAGGGTATGGACGAAACAATTGCTTCATAAAAATGTGTAAAAAATGGAGTCGCACTTAAAAGCCGAGTACTCTACCATTGAGTTAGCAACCCCCCCCCAAAAAAAAAATAGGATGTGTAGATACAATCAAAAAAAAAAATGGACCACCCCTTTGTCTAGAGTGGTATACATCATTTTTGTAATTTATTATTATTATTATTATTTTTTCTATTTATATTTACCTTTGAATCAAAAAGTTCATGTTTGTATCACAGAAAATCTAACGAACTTACCATTTGCTGAAGTAAAAAAAGCCTCTGTAACGTGAATAAATCGATCGATTTATTCATCGATCAGATTATATTTGTTTCATCGACTGTTGTCAATATTAGTGTTGAAAAAAGAGTAGAATCGAGAAAACAAACGAATTCAAATTCGAAAAATGGAATATTATTTCCATTTTTTTGAGCAATCTTTTATAGAAATATATTCCATTTATTCCATTTGATATTCTTTTAAATTCTTAAAATCTTTTTTAATTCTATTATAAATTTTGAATTCTATTATTTGTTTTTATTTAATTACTGCATATATATATTAATCTCTAATATGAATTCTATTCGATCGAAATATGAATTCTATTCGAAACTAAAATAATAATATATCGAAACTAAAATAATAATATAAAAAATA